AAGAAAGATATTTAAAATGGCTCGTATGTTGTGACTTGGAATAAATGTTTCTCGGTAAAGGAAGGGAATAGTAATTTATTCATTCCTAATTTATTCCTATAGAACGTCTAGGAACAAGAAGATTAAATCGGATATATCGACAGATTCCCGCGTAGTCCAAAGAAAAAAAAGATCCAATTTCATCTCTATCGAATTTTAATATCAGAATAGTGGATATAATTATGATGCAATGGGTTAGGTCCACTTACTTTTTATTTTGTTGATTTCTAATCGATTTAATTGGAATAATGGAAAATAGGAAAGGAATAGTAATATTTGAAGATTTAACGAGACGACTTATCCTTACATTCATTATAATATTTAATATAATATTTATAATAATTATATTATTTATTTAATAATAAATAATATATTTTTTATTTAATAATATATTTAATTTATTAAAATAGCAAATTTATAACCATACTATAATTAATTATAATGTTATAATTTTGATTATATATTAAAATATTTAATTATACGGTTTGTTACTTTTTTTTTATTACTTTATTACAAAGATCAACAATATCTTTATTCGCACTTCAAATATGAATACTACTGCCGGAGTTTTATGATTTATGAAAAAAGCAAAGCCCCTTATCGGATTTGAACCGATGACTTACGCCTTACCATGGCGTTACTCTACCACTGAGTTAAAAGGGCTTGTTTGATCCAATTCCTGAATAAAGACACTATGAGTTTAGTATATATACTTATTATAATAGATGTACATAGATATATCTTATAATAAGTATAAGGGTTCATTCAGGAATGAAAAATTTTCTTTATCCAGTAAAAGTAAATTAAATAATTTAATATAATTTAATATAGAGTATATAATATAGGTAAAATAAAAGGTTTATTGATATTGGATTTGATAAATATCAATACAATGAATTGTTTCAAGACTATCCTAATTGACATCATAACTAAATTCATTTGAGTGATACATGTATCCACTAATTTAACATAGATCCAAGATATTTCATTGAATCATTGATAAAGAGATTCGGATAAAGAGATTCGGCGTGGCCTTTGAACCAAACTTTTATCGAAAAAAATTGTATAGAAAGAATCGTGAAAGACGGAAAGATCCTTCGTATCGAGTCATACCATTCCATTATATTGACAATTTTAAAAAACTATTCATACTATGAACATAGTATGATGGCGGTCGTGCAAGTCTGCCCCCATCGTCTAGCGGTTCAGGACATCTCTCTTTCAAGGAGGCAGCGGGGATTCGACTTCCCCTGGGGGTAGGGTACTACGAAAGGAAGTTGATCGTGGATTATCAATAAGCCTGGAATTGATTCTTCCTGGGTCGATGCCCGAGCGGTTAATGGGGACGGACTGTAAATTCGTTGGCAATATGTCTACGCTGGTTCAAATCCAGCTCGGCCCAATAATTTGCCGATCCGCCATGAAATGATATAATATAACCCATTTGTTGCTCTCCAGAAATGCCCGATCCCCCAATCCCAATACGGAAGAAATCCATTTTATGATATATCTATACCACTATTTATTTACTCTCTTTTTACAAGAAATTCTTATCTTGCTAATGATCTAGATTCATATCAGGATCCGTAACTATAAAGTAAAGTTTAAGGAAAAGAGTAAATAAAAAAAAACTTTTTTGATTGAACGAGTGATTATCCAATTGATTTGGCAATAACGAAAGGATTACTAGTAATACCGGCTGCTCTCACTAAAGTACATATACATATGGGTATCGATATATCACACTCGCAGCTCTGTTACAACACGCCAATTCTAATCGAAATTGAAAGGGTTAGAATGAAATCATAAAAATATGTATACTTTATTTTATTATGGTATTTACTTGGGATTGTAGTTCAATTGGTCAGAGCACCGCCCTGTCAAGGCGGAAGCTGCGGGTTCGAGCCCCGTCAGTCCCGACGAATCCAAATCCAATAAAAAACTATATCAATTCATCTCTCTATTTTTTGTGAAAAGAAGTCCAAATAACATAATTTCATTCCCAACAGCGATCCCTCTTCTTTTTTTCTTTTTCGTTTCACATTTATCATCAACCAAATGGGGGAATTTCCATTTCTTCGACTAGTACCGATTCGATTGATGGGAGAGAGGCATATGTGGATTAGTACAATTATTATATTATTAGCATCAGATTCAGGATTCCACGGGATACCGTACTGGGTCTGGCTTTTTCAATTACTCCCGATCTGTGAAATATGAAATAGAGTAGAGTATTGTATGTTTCCCGGGAGTCCATACATAAATGGAATTTGTACAATATAAAATAAATTGAACATAGTTACTGTGTATAGAATAGTATAGAATACTTTTTTTTTAAGATTAAAATAAAAGTATATCCTTTTCGGGCCCTATTTTGTGTAACCTCAATTTCAAATTTTACTAATTTGAAATAATCTATCTCATTCAAATTTCGCATTGAGCTTTTGATATATGCGTCCCATTACTAATCCAATGAAAGAGGATATTCAAAAAATAAAGATCAAACAAGGATCACTTTTTTATTAGCGAGGTAATGCATTTTTTTTTTTTTTATTATATTTTATAAGGGTTTTTCCTTGAAAGAACAAACTTTTTAAATTTATATATAAATATATAAAAAAATAGTTAATTTGATGGAATATTCGATTTTTTTATACCGGAATTTGTACTCGTCTTTATCATACTTCTTTTGTTTTCCAAGAAGATTGGATCATTAAAAAAAGGAGTTTATAACTTAGCTCCTTCCTTTTTTTTCATTGAGCTTCTATTGTTTGTTGGGGTTTGTTTAGAACCAATGGTAAGTGGAAAGGCGGTTAGATGATACTTCATCAGATGATTGTACAAAGAGGGCGGTAGGTTATAGAAAAGAAAGAATGGAAAAGAATGATAAATAAATAAAGGAATTATTGATTGTATCGGGAATCAAATTTTGAGTTCAGTATGGATAAAAGATTGTCCTATGTTATACTATTCAATTCTTGACGATGAATCGATTTGATAGCTCCGATATTGTTATTCATGATATTGATCCGATTCGATATCATCGAGATGTAATGCATCCCATTGAATTTCCAGGCGAAAGATTTATTATCTCTATGGGATTAACTCCCGAGTTATTGCGAATTAAAGAAAAATTAAACAATGAGATTATGGAAGTAAATATTCTCGCATTTATTGCTACTGCACTGTTTATTCTAGTTCCTACTGCTTTTTTACTTATAATATACGTAAAAACAGTCAGCCAAGGTGATTAATTTGAATTAAACTTGATTTTTTATTTCTTATCAATAATTGCAGAGAAGAAAAGGATAAAAATTTCGCGTCTTAACTGAAATGGGCAGACTAGAATCAGTCGTATTCTATGAGATACGATAGTATGGTAGAAAGATTCAGATATTTCTTTCTACCATACTATCTAGTATTGTTATTGTAGTGTATAAAGTTGTATTGTAATGCGGGTTAATTTAATATAGATTAATATAGATCAATCTACAATAGTATCATCATATTCCTTTTCTATATATATAGAAATCGATTTAATTACGTATATATAATAGATTTAATTACGTATATATAATATATATAGTGATAATGTATATTATATAGTATCCCAATTCTATTTCTTTGCTTTATCTATTTGTATTTAATTTGTGTTGATTTCAATTAAATTAATTTGAAATAATCGAAAGCGACTTTTACGATTAGAATTCCTAGATTTCTGATTATTTTCAATATGAATCCCGATCGAAGAAGTCATTGATTGAGGAGTTGACAAATGATCCATGGGAACTTCTTCGGATTTCGAAAAGGATTAGTAAAACCCGTCGACTTTTAACGTTTGAACCATGATATGAAATGGGTTCAATAAAACAAGCAAAACATAAATAAAATTTCTAAAATAGTAAAACTAAAACAAGCGGCGCAATATGTGACTCGCCCAAGACAATATTTTAGGATGTGCAGTATCTCGTTGGACAACTACTATGTTGTTTCCCAATGTGTATCCACGTAATGGAATAACCGAATTGTTTTCTCTTTGATCTTTGAACAGTAAAGAGGTAAACAAAATAAAAAAAAGTTCCGTTCTTCCTCATGGTCCATATCTAACTTTGGTAAGAGTCAGTTCATCGAAATAGAAAATTTATGAAGAATTCAGTTGGAATAAATTTCCTACCATTTGTATTCCTTTTACTTTTTTTACTTTCAAAATACGAACACGGAAATAATTGAAATATTTCTTTGATTGAAAGAGTATTCTTCATATATATTTATTATTCATAGAATACATTACTCAACTAAAATCCAAGAGAATTTCGAAATGAAGATATTTTTCATTTCTATTTCAATTTAAAAATAAAATTTTAAATTGAAATAGTGAAATTTTAAATAAAAAAAACTTTGCCGACTTTGCCGAACGATCTATAAAAAAAAGTGATACTGTTTAGTTCCTAAACTCAATTAGTAGTACTTCTAGAGTCCACTCCTTCCCCATACTACTAGTGAAAGGGAAAACGTAAAGACTACCATTAAAGCAGCCCAAGCGAGATTTACTATATCCATGTGAATTATGTCCTCTATCTCTATGAAGGAATTATTCAATTATTGTTCACTAATAAATAATAGGGGAATCACTGGCGCAGAGTCAAAAAGTTATTCTGACCCAACACCGTTGATGAAACAATCCAATAAATCCAATTATAACAAGTTCTTATACGATTTCTAGTATAATTAGAAAAGATTAAGCCCAAGCAAAATATGCGGAAACCCCCTTGGAAGTATCAAAGAAATGATACTAAGATGTAGAAAAAAACCTATTCCTTATTTTGTTGCTCTTCATTTAGTTAAGTAAAAAGTATAAAAATAGAGAAGGAAGATAGATCACCATCTATCACATACCCTATTTCTTTCCTTCTTTACCACACCACCTTTCCCATTTGATTTTGATCTAATCCTTACCGTCT